ATATATRTRTATATATATATATATATATATATATATGTGTGTATATCTGTGTGCTATATACACTCCCTTGTTTACCCTCCCTGCCGCACTATGCCCAACTTTTTGACCTAAATCACCAAGGTAAGCCAATTTTTTGCATTAATTTCTCTTTTTCTTTTTTAAATTCTTCCCGGTTCCCAGCTCATCAACAAAACCATGAGTTTTTTATTTAACAAATTTTAAAGGAAAAAGAAAAAGACACACCCCCCCCCCTTTTTTTACCCTAATTTCCCCCCTCGACCTCTTCAAAAGGCTGAAATCATACTTTCAAAATTAGTGTTTTTGAGGTGTAATTGCACATTAGATTTTCGTTCTAAAGGGGTGAACTGGCTTCATCAAAAATTCCACTTTTTTTCACCTTTTTAGTATATTTTGTACAACTGCCTTCCAAGCAGTAAGATTAGATGTTTCTAAAGAAGGTACTGTGAGGGGGTGTGTTTGGCACGAAGAATTTTGATTTCTTAGGAAAAAGATCTCTCTCTTTTCCTTACAGAGAATCCTAGGTTAAATTAAACCATCAGCCTTCAAAGCTTAAATTAAACTTTATTGTTTGGATTCTGGGCTTTATAGTTGATTTAACAATATTGAATTGCAAGTTCGAAGGTGAGAAAATATCTCTAAGGCTTACTGCGAGATGGCCGAGACTTAGGCGAAAGATTGTAGCTCTTTTCACGGAGCAACTAGCTTCTCTCGTAATATGAAGGTAAAGTAAGCTAAAATATAAGCTATCGGGTTCATACCCCGAAAATGGGTGAAGGCCCCTTTATCATTTAAGTTTGGCTCTAGCTTACCTTATAAATAGATCTTTATAAAATACATGGTTTGCTATCAGTAAGGCAAAGCCTAGGTAATTTGTATCAAATTTGAAATTTGTCCGCAAACCACCTTAAGGATTATTATCTTAACACACGATAACACTAACCTTTGCTAACCCAGTATTGAAGATTAAAAATAAAAGAAATTTAGATTTAGTAATAGATATTATTCTTGGCTAAGTCTGTGCCAGCAGCTGCGGTTATACAGACAAGGAAATTTATAAACGAGTCGGTAAAAAGGACAGTTATAGATCAATTCTAAGCTAAATCGTTTCATAGAGAGGTAGAATTCATATATGAATCATTTTCTAACTAGCTTAATTTTCTAGAAGCTGTGAAATTGCTAATCAAAACCAGGATTAGATACCCTGCTATTAGTAATATAAATTTTTCATCACTAACCACCAGGGAATTACAGAGCTACCTCTGAAACCCAAAGAGCTTGGCGGTACCTCAAACCCTATTAGGGGAACCTGTTCCATAATCGATAATCCGCGCAGGACCTTACTTCTTTTTAATTAGTTTGTATACCGTCGTCGTCAGACAACTTTTAAGAAAACAGTAGTTCTCCACAATAAACTATTTATAGACGTCAGATCAAGGTGCAGCCAATAAAGGAGAAGGAAATGGGTTACAATTTTTAAATTGAAACACGGACTTTCAGTTGAAACACTTTAACAAAGGAGGACTTAAAAGTAATTCTAGTAAGAACAAAAGAATGAATAAGGCTCTGAGGTGTGCACACATCGCCCGTCGCTCTCGCTGAAAAGTGAGATAAGTCGTAACATAGTAAGAGTAATGGAAGTTGCCCTTAGCTGAATGAAGCATAGTATAAACAATATAACTCGCTTACACTGAGTTGATGGTTAAATATTAACCTGCTTCAATTTCAAATTTTTTTTAAGATTTTATCATCTTCTACTCAAAAATAACTTAAACCATTCATTCATTTAGTAATGTTGACCGAAAAAACAATCTACACTTAAGTACCGAGAGGGAACAAACCACTAATAACAATAGTAGAGATAAAACCTCGTACCTTTTGCATCATGGGAAGACAAGAATCTCTTTTAAATTTAAATCACCCGAACTTTACGTGAGCTACTCTGTAGAATAAACACAATGTTGCAAAACTGTTGTTAACTACATAATAGATGCTAAATACTTACCGCACTAAAAGATAGCTGGTTACTCAGAAAAGATATAAAAGTATCTCCTTTCTTTAGGAAAGATTCAATAACAGAAGGATAAGCTTCCGTTATATCAACGGCTCGAGATCATTAATTTTTTAACAGTAGGAATAAAATTTTCCACCACCAATTTTGTTATAAAATATAAAACACTAATTAGAAAATCAATTTAATCAACCTTGATCGCCACTGAGTCATATAGAACAACTAAACTCCTTGACTATATAACTGATGTTTTCACAAGTATTTTTACACTTAATAATCTTTTTCACAAAATAAAAGTTTATTTACCAACTAACACTTAAATATATATAAGGAACTCGGCAAACACACTACTCCGCCTGTTTATCAAAAACATGTCTCTTAGAAAACATTAAGAGTCAGGCCTGCCCAGTGATCACTTTAACGGCCGCGGTACCCTGACCGTGCAAAGGTAGCATAATCATTTGCCTTTTAATTGGAGGCTAGTATGAATGGTCCGACGAGAGTAAAACTGTCTCATATATACTCAATATAAATTAACCTAAAGGTGCAAAGGCCTTTATCTACTAGAAAGACGAGAAGACCCTGTTGAGCTTCAATCTTAACGAGCATCTTTTCTATATTTATAAATTTATTTTGCTTGCTAAAGATTTTAATTGGGGCGATTAAGGAACACCCATCAGCTTCCTGAACTTACTTAGAAATATTTATGAATTAAATCGATCCAGCAGTGCTGATCAACAAAATGAGTTACCACAGGGATAACAGCATAATTCTTCTTGAGAGTCCATATCGAAAGAAGAGATTGTGACCTCGATGTTGGACTAGGGTAACCAGAAGGTGCAGCCGCTTTCTTGTTTGGTCTGTTCGACCAGTAATTCCCTACATGATCTGAGTTCAGACCGGCGTAAGCCAGGTCAGTTTCTATCTTTTAATCAATACAAATTTAGGCTAGTACGAAAGGACCGCTTAAAATAAATAGTTTATCACAAAGTGAATCATAATCTAACTTGATTTTATGAGGTTGGCAGAGAGTAATGCAGTTGACTTAGGATCAACAGACAAAAACCTAATAGTTTTTACCTCATAATTAAGGTGGCAGAAAAAGTGCATTAGGTTTAAGCCCTAAATATGAAGAATTAATCTTCTTCTCTTAATAATGCTAACATACACAGTGAGCACCATCTTCACCTACGTCTGTATTCTTCTAGCGGTGGCTTTTTTTACTCTGTTAGAGCGTAAAGGTCTTGGGTACTTCCAAATTCGGAAAGGACCCAACAAGGTCGGGATCATGGGGCTCCCTCAACCCCTAGCGGACGCCGCCAAACTTCTAACAAAAGAACTAACTAAACCTTCCCTAGCGAATCAGTCACCTTACTTTATTGCCCCTATTTTGTCTCTGATTCTAGCCTTGATTCTTTGGCAACTCAACCCTCTAGAAAATTCAAGAGGATTTATCAAGTGAGGAATCCTCTTCTTTCTCTGCGTATCTAGACTAAACGTATACGGCACTTTGCTAGCCGGATGATCTTCTAACTCAAAGTATGCTCTATTAGGAGCTCTACGCGCCATTGCACAGACTATTTCCTACGAAGTAAGACTTGCGCTAATCCTACTTTTCTCTTTATTTACAAGGGAGAGCTTTAACCTATTAGAAATCAAATCATTTAATGAGCTCATTTGATTCGTCTTCCTTTTATCACCCATTGCACTAGTGTGACTCGTCTCCTGCCTTGCCGAAACAAATCGTGCACCTTTCGATTTTGCAGAAGGTGAATCAGAACTAGTCTCAGGATTTAATATTGAGTATGGGAGAGGGGGGTTTGCTTTAATTTTCATAGCCGAGTACGCAAACATCCTGTTCATAAGACTCCTCACCGCAGTCCTATTCTTTGGAGGAAGTAGACTTATCTTCACCGACGACGTCATCATAATTACCAAGACGCTCTTTTTCGCTTTTTTCTTTGTTTGAGCCCGGGCAACGCTTCCCCGATTCCGATATGACCTACTTATGGGCCTCACCTGGAAGGGGTTCCTCCCAGTTGCCTTAAGTGCGCTCTGCCTCGTAATAGGAATAATCCTCTTACTATAATCAAGAAGTAGTTTAAGAAAAATACTAGCATTGGAAGCTAATGACCCAGATTGACCTGGTTTCTTGAATGACTGTCTGTATCATCTCCTCTCTTTTACTCGCGCTAATCTTCTCAATGCCCATAATAATACAGCCTCTTAGTCTAGGACTTTGTATTATAATAATTAGTTTGTTCTGATGTATTTTACTAGGTCTTACATACTCCTCTTGATTCTCATATGTCTTATTTCTTATTTATGTAGGTGGATTGCTAGTTATATTTGTATATGTAGCTGCCCTCGCACCTAATACATTATTCTCAAGCCTAAAGTCCTTAACTGGAATCATAACAGTTTCAATCTTTATATTAATTGTATTAAGAACTTTGACACCTAAGGACTTATCATTTCTATATGATATCTCCTCACTAGACCAATTCTCTGAGAACATAAAAACAGGGATCCTAATAGTTTCCTCATCCAACATTAGCATACTAATTGGACTAGGATTAATTTTGCTGATAAACCTTTTAGCAGTAGTAAAAGTGTGCTACTATCAGCAAGGACCCCTTCGACCTTACAATGAACTAACATAGCTCCTTATGCATAGTCCAATTCGAAAGCATCACCCAGTACTTAAAATATTAAACAATTCATTAATTGATCTACCAGCCCCTATGAATCTTTCTATCTGATGAAATTTTGGGTCCCTTTTAGGTTTATGTTTAGGAGTTCAAATTGTAACCGGATTATTCCTAGCTATACACTATACAGCTCACATTGACTTAGCATTTGCATCAGTGGCCCATATCACACGAGATGTAAACTACGGATGACTTTTACGCGCCCTTCATGCTAATGGTGCCTCATGATTCTTCATCTGCCTTTATCTTCACGCAGGTCGTGGAATCTACTATGGATCATATATAAACATCCACACATGAAACATTGGAGTTATTCTAATATTCTTAACCATGGGAACCGCTTTCCTAGGTTATGTTCTTCCTTGAGGGCAAATGTCTTTCTGAGGAGCCACGGTAATTACGAATCTTCTATCCGCTATCCCTTATCTTGGACCAGATCTTGTGCAATGAGTCTGAGGGGGGTTTGCAGTTGATAACGCAACACTAACCCGATTTTTCACATTACATTTTATCCTTCCTTTTGCCATTGCAGCATTTACAGTAATTCATCTCTTGTTCCTCCACGAAACTGGATCTAACAACCCTTTAGGAATTAACAGAGACTCAGATAAAATTCCATTCCATTCTTACTACACTTTTAAAGATTTAGTAGGCTTTGTGCTCCTACTTTTCTTGCTCACACTCTTAGTCTTATTTAGACCTCAACTTTTGGGAGATCCTGAAAATTTTATTCCAGCTAACCCTTTGGTGACTCCTGTTCACATCCAGCCAGAGTGATACTTTCTATTTGCTTATGCAATCCTTCGCTCAATTCCTAGAAAACTTGGTGGGGTAGTAGCTCTCGTCCTTTCGATCGCCATTTTATTTATTTTGCCATTCACTCACCTTGGAAAATTTCGATCAACCGCTTTCTACCCGGTAAGTCAGGTTTTATTCTGAACTATAGTAGGTATTTTCCTAGTTCTCACATGGATTGGTGCCCGCCCTGTTGAAGCACCTTACGAATTTATTGGACGAGTCTTCACGGTTTTATACTTCTCATATTATGTCCTTAACCCTTTAGCCCAGCTAGCTTGGGATAAGATTTTAGATTAATAAAAAGTTAAAGCACGGCGCAAAGTTGATTTGAAACCAACTTCATAGTGTTCGACTCACTAGTTAACTTAATAGCAATGAGAAAATCCTATTTCACTCTTCGACTTACAAGACCGATATTTAAACTTAAACTTTCATTGCAGATATGACAACAACTCTAACAATATGTGCAATCCTTGGAGTATTGATAGCGATCTTAACCGTTTGTTTCCAATACAAACATCTGTTAAGGTTGCTCCTAGCCCTAGAGGCCATTACTCTGTCATTATTTCTTTTACTCCTAGCCAAGCTAAGAATTGCTAGCGCAGAGAGCTACATTAGACTAGGGTTGATTACCCTAGGCGCCTGTGAGGCTAGACTAAGCCTAGCGGTTTTAGTATCTTTAATTCGAACTCATGGTAATGATTACGTAAGAAGTTTCAACACATATAAATGTTAAACATACTTTTTATAAACATGCTAGCTATTCTGCCTTCAAGCAAGCGACTCAACTTTTGATATCTCCGACTATGGTTCCTTTCGATAGGCTGTTTCTTCTCAATTTTCATGTTATATTCCCCCATACTAAGCCACACTCAAGTATCCCAAAATATATGAATCGATGGTCTTAGCATACCCCTTATTACACTTACTTGATGAATCTCAATTTTGATATTAATTGCTAGACAAACAAGGGTTCTAAACACAAATAATAAGGTAAACTACTTTAGATTTCTAATCTCTCTCCTCAACTTAATTCTGCTTATCGTGTTTATATCATCCAACTTAATCTGATTTTACTTTTCATTCGAAGCTTCATTAATCCCCACATTAATTTTGATCCTCGGCTGAGGCTACCAACCCGAACGACTCCAGGCAGGAATCTACATAATACTTTACACAGTTACCGCCTCACTACCCTTACTTATCCTAATCCTATTTTGATCCTCCAGATGAGGTTCAAGCTCTCTGATCCTCATAGCAAACACTTCATTTAACTACACACCTTGACTTAAAGAAATTCTAATCGTAGTAACTTTAGCCGCTTTTCTGGTTAAACTCCCCATATTTACAGTTCACTTATGACTCCCTAAGGCTCATGTAGAAGCCCCAGTAGCAGGATCCATGATTCTTGCCGGAATCCTGCTAAAGTTGGGTGGTTACGGCCTCTTACGCATGTTTCAGCTAGTACAAATCAATACCTCTTTCGTCAATAGTTTCTTATTCTCATTAGGACTGTGGGGGGGAGTTATTACTAGCTTTATTTGTTTCCGACAAACGGACCTGAAGTCCTTGATTGCATATTCCTCAGTAGGACACATAAGAATCATACTTGCAGGAGTCTTTTCCGCATCATCCTTTGGTTTCCAAGCAGGACTTTCAATGATAGTAGCTCATGGTTTATGTTCCTCCGCATTATTTTCCTTAGCCAATTACTCCTACGAGAAAGTTCACTCCCGAAGTCTATATATCTGTAAAGGTATACTAATGATTATTCCATCTATCTCTATATGATGATTCATTTTCTGTGTTATCAATATAGCTGCTCCACCATCAATCAACCTTCTAAGGGAAATTCTCCTATTTCCAGTAGTCTTCTTTAAATCCCCTTGGGTCTTAACAACGATAATAATTATAACTTTCCTCGGAGCCGTATATAACTTATTCCTTTATACCTCCACCCAACACGGGGGGTCCCCTTCATTTCTTTACAGATATAATTCAATTAAACCATCACAAAATCTGCTACTGATCGCGCATGCTATTCCAGTTAACATCCTAATCTTGAAACCAGAATTAGTTTGCAATTGACTCATCTGCTTGGTTAGTTTAAAACAAAACATTAGAGTGTGGATCTAAAGATTAAATAACTGTTTAACTAAGCAATGTTCAAATCAATAAAATTCTCATCTGTTTGTTCTATTACCCTTTTCACCTACTTCGCTCTCATATTTCCACTATTAATCTACTTAACACTAAGAAATAAAATCATTCTGCTAGAATGAGAAATTCTATCTAATAGATCCTACTCCATCACATTTCCTTTTATTTTCGACCCCATCAGCGTAAGTTTTAGCTGCGTCGTCTGCCTCATTTCTGCTTGTGTAATATTTTTCACTTCTAGCTATATATCCGCCGACCCTTTTCTCACTCGGTTCGTGTGACTTGTAATACTCTTTGTTCTATCGATAAACATTCTAGTTTTCGTCCCAAGAATTATCTCCCTACTTCTCGGATGAGATGGCCTTGGAATCGTTTCGTTTGCCCTAGTTATTTACTACCAAAATATAAAATCTCTAGCTGCGGGGATAGTTACTGCCTTAGCAAACCGGATTGGTGATGTCCTGCTCCTTATCTCCATCGCTATTTGCGCCAATGAAGCAAACTGAAACATAATGCTTATTTGAGAAAGGTCTATGTTTCCATGATTATGTTTATGCATTATAGTAGGTGCAATAACAAAAAGTGCCCAGATCCCATTCTCCGCATGGCTCCCCGCTGCCATAGCAGCTCCCACGCCAGTCTCAGCCCTAGTACACTCCTCAACTCTAGTTACCGCAGGGATCTTTATCCTAATCCGATTCTATTATCTTCTTGCTGCCTGGCCTTTGTTTAATTTCCTAGCCTTATTTATTGGAACAATTACACTTCTCATAGCGGGAATTGGAGCAAACCACGAACATGATCTCAAGAAGATTATTGCCTTATCAACCCTTAGTCAGCTTGGAGTAATAATACTTAGCCTAGGCTTAGGCGCATGGAACCTCACTCTTTTCCATTTATATACTCATGCTTTATTTAAAGCCCTGCTGTTCTTATGCGCTGGAGCTATTATTCATAATAATAGAAATGTGCAAGACATTCGATCATTTGGTGCCCTTGCATCACAAATACCTTTAACCATTACCTGTCTCAATATCGCAAACTTAGCTCTTTGCGGAGCCCCATTCCTAAGAGGATTTTATTCAAAAGATCTGATTTTAGAAACCTGCTTATACAATCCCACAAACTGCGTCGCGCTAATCCTAATCTTCCTAGCAACAGGGATAACAGCAGCATACTCAATCCGCCTCTCCCTTGTTACATTGTGACAAGAGTCATCAAATCTACCGCTCACGCAGAACTCAGATGAAGATTGAGTGGTCACTACTCCAATCATCACTCTTACAATAGCGGCCATTGCAGGAGGTCTGGCGCTGCAAACTATATTCTTTTACTTCAATGAATCAATCTACCTACCTTTAACTCATAAACTCCTCACCATCTCAGTAACCCTCGCAGGCGCATGAATCGCTCTCAACATCTGAAAACTTAAAATCACTAAGAACCCAGAAGGCTCCTTGATGAACTCATTCTTCTCGACGATATGATTCTTAAGAATGATCACCACCCAGCCAAACATGATTAAACCATTTATGTGAGCAAAAACCATAACTAAGTCGATTGATCAAGGATGACTAGAAATCTTAGGTGGGAAAGGGACACTAAACCTAGCAACCAAGACATCAATAATCACCCAAATCCTTCAATCCAAATACATCAATACTATAATTTCGGTAATATTATTCACTGCCGCGAGAGCCATTTTTCTAATATACTACTCCGATAGCTTATCTCCTAGAGCATAACGCTGAAGACGTTAGGGTGGCAATATTTATGCCTTGGGGTGTAGTAACTTTAAAGAGTAATAATTACAAGATTAATGTTTAGGATGCTCGTCAGAGTATAGCGTGACTAACAAAGAGAAAATATATGCCTGAATAAGACTTACACCAATCTCAAACATAAAATATAGCACCTGAACCCCAATCAGCACTCCTATAGCCGTTACAGGAAATACAAATACACTTGCCCTTAAATAAACCCCAATTAACCCAAGCACGATATGACCAGCACTTATGTTAGCAGCCAACCGAACCGATAACGTAATTGGACGAACACAAATACTTACTGTCTCTACAATTACTAAGAAAGGATTCAATGCTGCGGGAGCCCCTGCAGGCAATAAAGAAGCAGCAACAGAAGTAGGATTATGCGCTACCCCTGACACAATTAAAGACAACCACAAAGGAAAACCAAGACTTAAAGTTACAGCCAAATGGCTCGTGGCACTAAATACATAGGGAATTAACCCAGCCAAATTGAAAATAATCAAAAAAATAAACAGCCCTGATAGCAAACTTGTAAACCCCCCTAAGCTTTTTCCTAGAGAACGGGAAATTTGCGAGAAAATAATCGACTTAGGAGTTAAAATAGTTTGGGAAAATCGAGAATTTCTTAGCCAATAACCTCTATTGAAAGATAACAACAAAACCAATGAAATTGTTCAAACAAACACATAAGCAGACAAAAAAACTGAGTTATGATCATCAAATGAAGAAAAGATGTCTACTAACATTCTTACCTAATTCTATCACGCTCAACTATTTCTTTTTGAGCCCTCTTTTAATTCTTCATCGCTTAACCCTGAATACTGTGTTAAAGAATATCATCAATTAATCCTCATTACGACAAAAAGGCATGCCCAAAATAAAAAAAACAACAAAATTCAATTAAGTGGCGCTAACTGAGGCATAGAAAAGTACTAGAACACTAGTAACTCAAGATTGACAACCTCGTATTATTTATTTAACTAACTCTTCCGCTCCCTATATTAAGCCGCGACCAACGAATTAACTCAATTCATAAAATCTTCCACGTCCACGGCTTCCACTACAATAGGCATAAATGAATGATTAGCCCCACAAATCTCAGAACACTGTCCATAAAACACCCCAGGATATTTAACATAAAATCTCAATTGATTCAGTCGACCTGGAACTGCATCTGCTTTCACACCTAGGGATGGTACCGTTCAAGAATGAATCACATCCGCTGAAGTAACAAGCACCCGAACATCTCTTCCAACTGGAACGACAGCTCGATTATCAACTTCCAATAAACGGAAGTCACCATCATTTAAATCTCTAGTCGGAACTATATAGGAATCAAACTCAATGTTTAAAAAGTCCGAGTATTCATAGCTTCAATACCATTGATGTCCAACACTTTTAATAGTCAAATTACACGCATTAACTTCATCAAGAAGATATAATAACCGAAGCGAAGGCAAAGCCAAAACAATCAAAACAAGTGCTGGCGCAATTGTTCAAATTGTTTCAATTTGCTGTCCTTCTAAGGTAAAACGAGATTTGTAAGTATTAGTCATTAATGATATAGCACCATACCCTACTATACTAATAATTAAAACCAACACAACTATCGCATGATCATGAAAAAAAATCAACTGTTCCATTAACGGAGACGCAGCTTCCTGAAATCCTAATTGTCCTCATGAGGCCATATCTACTATCGAGAAGCACTACTCAAAACAAGAGCCCCCGTCTCAGCTGAGTTGTGGAAATCGACAGGTAAAACGTTGTCCCACTCCAAAGCAGTTCTTAAATGTGTTCTTCAAAGAACCCCACGCTGAGATACAAAAGCCTCCCACACAATCATCATAAAATAAAGGACAGCAACAAATGAAATTATAGACCCTATTGAAGAGACAACATTTCACTTCACATAACAATCAGGATAATCCGAATATCGCCGTGGTATTCCAGCTAACCCTAAGAAATGTTGTGGGAAGAATGTCACGTTTACTCCAATGAACATAATGAAAAAATGAGCCTTAGTTCACCGCTCATGTAAAGTTAACCCTGTAATCAAAGGGAATCAATAGTTGAAAGCCCCAAATAAAGCGAACACCGCTCCCATTGACAACACATAGTGGAAATGAGCTACAACATAATAAGTATCGTGAAGAACAATATCCAATGAAGAATTAGATAAAACAATCCCAGTTAATCCACCCACTGTAAACAAGAAAATAAATCCTAAAGCTCATAATATAGGAGTTTCATACTTCACTCGAGCTCCATGAATTGTGGCCAATCAGCTAAACACCTTAATACCCGTAGGCACCGCAATAATCATCGTAGCAGCTGTAAAATAAGCACGCGTATCCACGTCCATCCCTACTGTGAACATATGATGGGCCCACACAATAAACCCTAAAATACCAATTGATAACATGGCATAAATCATCCCTAGTGTACCAAACGTCTCTTTCTTACACGCGTAATGACTCACAATATGAGAAATCATTCCAAACCCAGGTAAAATCAAAATATAAACCTCAGGATGACCAAAAAATCAAAACAAATGCTGATACAAAATAGGATCTCCACCTCCGGCAGGATCAAAGAAAGATGTATTAAAATTTCGATCGGTTAACAACATAGTAATTGCACCAGCAAGAACAGGCAAAGATAACAATAAAAGAATAGCAGTAATCTTCACAGATCACACGAAGAGAGGCAACCGCTCAAATTGCATCCCCTGTCACCGCATATTAATGATCGTAGTGATAAAATTTACAGCACCTAAAATAGAAGATACACCAGCTAAGTGTAACGAGAAGATAGCTAGATCCACAGAACCCCCAGCATGAGCTAAGTTCCCAGACAAAGGAGGATAAACCGTTCAACCTGTCCCTACACCGCTCTCAACAGCAGAAGAAGCGAGCAACAAAGTCAACGAAGGCGGAAGCAACCAAAAACTTATATTATTCAACCGCGGGAACGCCATATCAGGAGCCCCCAACATTAAAGGAACCAACCAATTACCGAATCCCCCAATCATCATAGGCATCACCAAGAAAAAAATTATCACAAATGCATGCGCAGTAACGATCACATTATAAAGTTGATCATCACCTAAAAGAGCTCCTGGCTGTCCAAGTTCAGCTCGAATCAAGAGCCTCAAAGCAGTCCCGACTAAACCAGATCACACACCAAACATAATATATAGAGTACCAATATCTTTATGATTCGTAGAATAAAATCAACGCATAAAAAAATCCAAGCCAAAAGTCACTACTTCAAACAATAGGCAGGCCTCCTAGGAATGTTACAATCATCACAAACAAGAATATTCACCTGTAGCCTTTAAATCATTCCCGCATCATACCCGCAAATCTCTCCCTACCAGATCTCTCTAGACCTAAATCATATAGAGAGAAGATAAACAAGTAACATAATCTTAAATAGTAAAATAATCTCATGAGAGAACCTACGACCAAAACACCGATTCCCAACAACCTAGAACCCAAATAAACCCCACAATTAATAGCCACCCACTTAGAAGAAAATCCTAACAGAGGAGGCATCCCAGCAAGAGACAACAGAATCACCGTCATTACAATGGAAGTCATCAGCTTCTCTGAACTAAGCTTTTTAACACTACCAAAAGTGTTTATTTCAACCGTCAGCAAGATCCCAAAAATCATAACCGAAGTCACAACATATACAAATAAGTATAATTTCAAAGCCCCCTGATGGCAAGTCAAGCAGTAAGTCAACCACCCAAGATGGACAATTGAAGAGTAAGCTAACAGAGCCCGAAACTGAGTCTGATTCAACCCCCCTACACCTCCTGCAAGGGCAGACAAACAGCTTAACACTACTGCCATAACAACCAAATTAGATTTCTCATCCCCCTCCAACAGGCACCCCATCAAGAAAATAGGAGCCAACTTCTGCCAAGTCGCCAACACTATACAACCAAATCAAGATAGACCCGACATTACTCTAGGGAGCCAAAAATGAAAGGGAAACACTCCAAGTTTTATCATTAAACCAAGAAAGATAACCAAGCAGCTTAATCTTAAGCTCAGACCCCCTACTTCTCCAAACCCTCAGCCCTGGGACTCCCCAAAGACCCTCAAGCTACCAAACAACAACAAACTAGACCCCAAAGCCTGCACAACTAAATACTTTATAGTCGACTCTCTCTCCACAGACATCCCCCGATACAACAAAATGGGGACAAACCCAATTAGGTTAATCTCTAATCCAGCCCAGGCACCCAATCAATGTCTAGCAGACACCGAAAAAATGGTCCCAAAACCAACTAATCACAAAAATCCAAACCCATAAGGCAAAAAGTGCAACATAAAATCCGGGATAGAATCGAACTACCCAAAGTAAAGTTAGCAGCCCCACTTTGTTCCTAACCAGATTTTTACTTTGATTACCCCGCTCAATCTAAAGACCCCTCATTCCACTCGTGGAATAGACCAACGATTAAAATAATTAAAAAAGTAAACCCTCCTCAGAACACACTCATCCTCACACCCTCGAAGCAACCGATAAAGATAGGAAACAACAAAACAATCTCAACATCAAAAATCAAGAAAATCACCGCCAATAGAAAAAACCGTAAGGAAAAAGGCAACCGCGCAGAGCCCATTGGATCGAATCCACACTCAAAAGGAGAACTTTTTTCCCGATCTAACACAACCCGCTTGCCCAATACTCAAGCCAAAGTCATAACGACAAAGGACACAATCACTGACACAAAACTACACAGTAAAACACTAGTCATAGGCACTAGAGAAATTCAACATCTCCTGATCTGCAACATCAATGCAGCCCGTTGATCCGGCATAGTACCGCGCCCTGACCAGGTAGGGTCTCTAATTCTACAACCTTCTAATTAACAGCTAGACGCTCTAACACTTCAGCTTCTGGTCACACACTCTTATAACGCTAGCAGAGACAGACTTTCACTATCAAAGAACGGGCCGAAACCGCCTGCAAATTTCTCGCTTTCTGCCACATGCCACTACTCCGTCTTTGGCGCCAAAGAATAATACTCTTATTAATTGAATGCAAATCAATCCTTTTAACTTAAAGTATGCCGCCTTACCTATAAACCTAGAGGGTAATCATACCGTCCTTAGATTAAAAGTCTAATGCTTATTTTATCTCAGCCACTCAAGGAACTGGCTCTTATTTTATCCCTAGCAACCCCATCAGTAAATAGATAAATACAAAAAAAGCCAAACGACATCAACAAAATGTCAGTATCAAGCCGCAGCCTCGAAACCGAAATGATGGCTAGGAGAAAAGTGTTGTATTCACACACGGACCAAACATACCAACAAAAATGTACTTCCAATCAACACGTGCAACCCATGGAATCCAGTGGCTACGAAAAAAGTAGAACCATAAGCCCCGTCAGCAATAGTAAAAGGGGCCTCATAATACTCCCAAGCCTGCAAGACAGTGAAATAAACCCCTAAAACAACAGTGGCAATCAACCCCTGAATCCCATTCATTCGATCACCTTCCATCAAAGCATGATGCGCTCAAGTAACCGTCACACCTGACGCTAACAAAACCGCCGTATTCAGCAAAGGAACCTCAAAAGGATTAAGGGGGTTAATTCCTGCCGGAGGCCAGCAAGAACCTAATTCCGGAGAAGGAGCCAAGCTCCTATGAAAGTATGCTCAGAAGAAAGCAAAAAAGAAACAAACTTCCGACACAATAAATAAAATTATTCCTCACCGCAGTCCTTTAGCAACTTTGCCAGTATGGAAACCTTGGAAGGTACCCTCACGAATCACATCACGTCATCACTGCAACATTGTTAATGCGACAAGAACAAGCCCCAAAACCATTGTAAACAATGAATACCCATGAAATCAACCAGCTAACCCCACAGTTAAGAATAACGCTCCCATTGAACCTGTCAAAGGTCATGGGCTAAACTCAACAAGATGAAATGGATTTCGAATCATATCTACCAACCAATCACAATTATAATAGATCAGGGTGGGTCGTTTTATTTATTAAGTTTGTTAATCTATTTTTTTAAAACTCGATTATGTCGTTACGAGTTTCTTCGATTTATATATATATATATATATATATATATATATATATATATATATATAYAYAYA